TGGGCGGAATAGCTATCCCAATGCCAAAAATATTCACGATGTTCAGCAGCTTTTCAATGGCTTCTCTTGCATTACCGGGTATGAGTGGTTTTGTTGCAGAATTGATAGTTTTTTTTGGAATCATTACCAGCCAAAAATATCTTTTAATATCAAAATTAGGAATTACTTTTGTAATGGCAATTGGGATGATATTAACTCCTATTTATTCATTATCTATGTTACGCCAGATGTTCTATGGATACAAGCTATTTAATGCTCCAAACTCTTATGTTTTTGATTCTGGACCGCGAGAGTTATTTGTTTCGATCGCTATCTTTCTACCTGTAATAGGTATTGGTATGTACCCTGATTTTGTTCTTTCCCTATCAGTTGACAAGGTCGAGGTTCTTTTATCTAATTTTGTTTATAGATAGTTTTCATAAAAAAATCATAGGATTTGGATAATTAAAAAAAGAAGCCTTTTTCCTTTCTTAAGTTAAAAATAAAATTCACCCGATATGTTTGGTCTTTGTGAGAACCATGCGAATCCCCGCACTACTGGATTCACATGGTTCTAATTGGTTCATATAAAGTTTTTTTATATACAAATTCTATTCTATTTATATTTTTAAATTCGCAAGAACCTTTCTTGAATTTAATTAGATGTTAACGTAAATGAACCATAACTATGTAGCCCTATTCCTAATAGATTGACCCCAAAATAGCATATCCAAATTATAAGAAAGCCCATAGACGCCACAATTGCGGAAATTTCAACCTGTAAATTTCTATTGGTTCTAGTATGTAAATAAACCGCAAATACGATCCAAGTAATAAATGCCCAAGTTTCCTTTGGGTCCCAATTCCAATAGGACCCCCATGCTTCATTAGCCCATACTGCTCCTGAAAGAATACCTATAGTTAAGAAGAGAAAACCTAGACTAATCACACGATAACTCCAATAATCCAACTGTTGAATCAATTGGGACCTGTAATAATTGTTAGCAGAAAAAAAAGAAGCATTTCCTAAAAAATTGTTTCTTTCATTTATGTATTGTATTTCACCAAAGGAAAATCCCTCGTTTAGTTTTAATAAAAAAGTATTCCTCTTACAAAAAAAATTTATGTTTTTTCGAAATGTAAGGACCAGAAGTGCTACTGATAATAATGATCCACATAAAAGAGCTGCATAGCCCAATATCATCATACTTACGTGCATTATTAACCACTCGGATTGGAGAGCGGGTACTAATATTGCGGATTGATGTATTTCAGTTAAAAGACCCGAAGTAGCAAAGCCTTGGGTAAAAATAACACTTGACGCAGTTATTGTGCTTAAATGGCTTTTATTTTTTTTGAAATATGGAACTATATGAATAACTGATAAACTCCAAGAAAGAAAAATTAATGATTCATATAAATCACTTAATGGGAAATGCCCCGAATAAATCCAACGAGTGACTAATAATACGGTTATACATAAAAAAGTAGCTATCATTCCCTTTTCTGACGAATCATTGAGTTTTATGATTTCATCGATTAATAAAGTTATCAAATGAATTGTAATTACAATGGAAACGATCGAAAAGGAAATATGAGTTAATATATGCTCTAAAGTTGAAAATATCATAAAAATTTTAAAAAGGAGGAATCCTGAAATATAAGTCAGGAGTTGAATTCATTCTAGAATTTATATTTATAATATATTGTATCTCTTTTCGAAGAAGGTCTGCCGCCACTCGGACTCGAACCGAGATGCTCTCGCACTGCTTCCTAAGAGCAGCGTGTCTACCGATTTCACCATAGCGGCTTGTTCGAATTCATAATAGCCTATTCATAGTCAATCGTCGAGATTTAAGGAGTCAACTAAATGAAATCTTTTTAGTCAAAATGAAAATGGATGAATAAAACTTTGTTCAAATACAAATTCGAAGGTTCATTATTATGGGGTATGGGTTTTATTTCCCTTAGTGCTTTGGTGTAGTTTATGCTCTTCTATAATTCAATAGAATCGAACTATTGAAACTAGAAACTTCAACCCCCTAGTTATTGATATAACTATAAAAGATTTAGTTATTTTTTTTTTTATAAAAGATTTATCATTTATAGTTATATTATTTCCTAATCCTAAAAGTGAAAAAATGTATTTTACCAATGAACAAAAAAAAAGACCCCCTTTTATTACTCAAAACTTGCACATTAATTCGGACAAAAAATTCCAGGCTTTTGTCGGTTGGGTTGAAAGAGACATATATATGGTAAATTTATTCTAATAGATTAATTCAGAGAAATTCAGATAAATAAGAAAGAAGTCAGAAAGTTACACAAAAAATTTTCAAAATAAATGAATAAATTAATTTCAACGATGGATTAATTTTAACTAAATATCCTTCTTCATATATATAGAATATATTGTGACAAATAGGTTGATGGGGAAAAAAGACTCCCCATCTCCAAAACAAGAAAATATACTATACTAATAAAGGCTCAAGTTTTGTATCTTGTCTTTATTCTTTTTTCAAAAGCTTTTTAGAATTTACTAATCCCTAAACCGAGGAATTATTATTATACATATCCTAATAGCGAAACGAGTTCTAGTTCATATTGATTAACCACAAACAATAGGTTTGTTGATTTCCTATTAAGAATGAAATGGGCCCATTTTTCTATTTGGATTATTCCAATGTTTTATTTATGACTTTTTTTGTCGCACAAAAAAACTTTTTGAGTTTCCAGTAGAAAGAGATTTACCTAATGACAACGCTTTTAAGGCTGCCCAATATCCCTTCCCTTTCCAAATATTTTTACGAATACGCTTTTTTGATATAGAAGTACGTTTTTTTGGAACTGCCATTTAAAAATTAAGAGGTTACTCGTTGTTATAGTTGGATGTGAAAGACATCTATTGGTCAAAACGAATATATTCATTATCAAGTTATTCTCTATATAATAATTAGATAATATAATAATTAGATAATATAATATATATTATCTAGAGAAATCTAGAGAAAACAAAAAAAAATATATAGATAAAAAATATGTGAAAATCGTACAAAATCTTACTATTAAAATAAATTTTAATTTTTTCTATTAATTGGTCAAACTTGAGTAAAGAATACTTCGAAATTCCATTTTAAAATTCGAATCAAACTAGTAATTAAAGTAATTAATCTGTTAAAAGATACACGTTTTGTTAAAAAAAATCTTCGTGATTTTTTTATTAAAGTTTATTTTATATTTTATTTTACCCCCTTTTGATAATTACCCCCTTTTTTGATAAATATAAAAGTAAATTTTAACATTTTATATAAAATGTTAAATATTATAGCGTTTCCTATAAATGTTTTTTATTGAAACGGAAACTAATCAATAAGTTTCATAATGAAACTAGTTAATGATTTGGAACAAACTGACTAAAAAGCGAGATTAGTACAAAAATTGTACCTTAGTTAATCCTATGATTCATATCGATTCATATCATATTTATTTTTAATGTAATTTTTTATCATTACTTTATGAATATAAAGTTATTTAATATTTAATAATAATGAAATTTTGTATTTTCGTTAGTTTAAGAAAAATTTTAGTTAATAACTAAATTCGCTTTTTATGAGCAAGTAGGTCATATCATTTGCCCAATTGTAACTTCTTTATTTTAATATTTAAAGTATTTTGGAAAGACTCAGATAATATATAAAATTCGAAAAATATCTTTAAGTTAGTACATCTCTTGATTTTTTTATTGACCCCTTTTTGTTTTGAAATTGAAAGGGGGTAGGATCCGGTAAATCGGAAACAATCAATTAAGAATAAAAAAACTTTTTTATGGAACAGACATATCAATATTCGTGGATAATACCTTTCCTTCCACTTCCAGTTCCTATGTTAATAGGAGCGGGACTTCTTCTTTTTCCGTCGGCAACAAAAAGTCTTCGCCGTATGTGGGCTTTTCAAAGTGTTTTTTTGTTAAGTATAGTCATGATTTTTTCGATCAATCTGTCTATTCAGCAAATAAATGGTAGTTCTATCTATCAATATGTATGGTCTTGGATCATTAATAATGATTTTTCTTTAGAATTCGGTTACTTGATCGACCCACTTACTTCTATTATGTCAATATTAATCACTACTATTGGAATTATGGTTCTTATTTATAGTGATAATTATATGTCGTATGATCAAGGATATTTGAGATTTTTCGCTTATATGAGTTTTTTCAGTACTTCTATGTTAGGATTAGTTACTAGTTCTAATTTGATACAAATTTATATTTTTTGGGAATTGGTAGGAATGTGTTCATATCTATTAATAGGGTTTTGGTTCACACGGCCTGTTGCTGCAAATGCTTGCCAAAAAGCATTTGTAACTAATCGTGTTGGGGATTTTGGTTTATTATTAGGAATTTTAGGTTTTTATTGGATAACAGGGAGTTTCGAATTTCGAGATTTATTCAAAATATTCAATAACTTGATTTCTAATAATCATAATGAAGTCAATTTTTTATTTGTTACTTTCTGTGCCGTTCTATTATTTGCCGGTGCGGTTGCTAAATCTGCACAATTTCCCCTTCATGTATGGTTACCGGATGCCATGGAGGGGCCTACTCCTATTTCAGCTCTTATACATGCTGCTACTATGGTAGCTGCGGGCATTTTTCTTGTAGCTCGGCTTATTCCTCTTTTCATAGTCATCCCTCACATAATGAATTTCATCTCTTTGGTAGGAGTAATAACAATATTATTCGGGGCTACTTTTGCCCTTGCTCAAAAAGACATTAAGAGAGGTTTAGCCTATTCCACAATGTCTCAATTGGGTTATATGATGTTAGCTCTAGGTATGGGGTCTTATCGAAGTGCTTTATTTCATTTGATTACTCATGCTTATTCGAAAGCATTATTATTTTTAGGATCCGGATCCGTTATTCATTCAATGGAAACTCTTGTTGGATATTCTCCAAATAAAAGTCAGAATATGGTTTATATGGGGGGTTTAACAAAACATGTCCCAATTACCAAAACCGC